TTTTAAATGCGGTCCTTTTTTGGCTATACATACATTTTCACAAAGAAACTGCCCAAGACTAACAATTGTAGATGTCTCTTCACAATAATTGTAATGGATAAAATACCAATTCAAATTGAATGGATTCAAAATAATGTTACTGCATGAATAGGGATTATAAATTTTACCTTTTTCATCCAGTAAATAATATTTAAGTATTTGAAAACTCTGTTTTAAATTGTCAAGTTGCAAATAGTTAGTTAGTAAGATCTGATTATGGGTTATTAAATGGGAAAATAAATCCAAATTAGAAATTGGAAAGCCTGTTCCTAAGGGGCCCAACGAATTACTAATTGTAATTAGGGGGTCCTTTTTGATTGATTCTTTTATTACATTGGGAGATTTTACATCGTTGAATGGACCTATTCGAGAACAATTGGATGATGACAAAATTCTCAAAGATTGAGATTCCTTATTTCGATTCAACAACATATGAATAGTCCCTTGATTTGCATTAACGGATTCTTGAATGCTTGCCTTGGAATAGGAATGAATGGAAGAAAACGGATTGACATTAGCGCGATCTGATCCATTCTCAGAGATCAATCCTGCACCCGACAGATCGTTCCTTTTTCCGGTATACGAAATAGGTGACTTCGCTAAGTCGATTCTTAGAAAATCTCTAATCAAACCATTTGTCCTTATTTCAACAAAGGAAGCACACGCCTTTTCGATCTTTTTGTCTTGGTCCCAATTCAACACTAAACAAGTCCGAACTAATTGAATACTTGTGTCCCAAATTTCAAGAATTGGGTCGTAATAAAGGATATAATTGACAACTCGAAGTTGTAGATTATCACTTTCCTGCAAGAGATCCGGCGGGAAAAGTCTTCCTAAATTTATACCATCCGTTTTTTTATATGGGACTACAGGTTGAACCAAAACAAAATATTTTTTTTCATACCTGGAAAGTTTCATTCGTTGGATATAGAGCCAATTTTTCAATTTTTTGTATTCTTTGTAATTTTGTTTTCCCCCTCCTGGTGGTATCAATCGGAATGTCTTATTTGTCTTTCCAGGAAAATGGATATCTCCGGAAAATATTATCAGTTTGATTTTTTCTGCTTTTTTCTTGACTCGAACCAATCCGCCTACCCGACTTCTTCTATTTAAAGTGATTTGCGTATCTACCCCAATAATACTATTGTGCCGTACCATTATGGACGAAGATTCGGCCAAAATGTGAACTTCCACGGGAATAAAAAAAAATGGATTTACTTCCTTTTGGTATTTTGGCCAAAATACCTTGACTCCTCGATACTCAATCAAATCCTCTTCGTTGACGATTGAATTAAGTTCTCTAGTTTCATATTTAGTAAGTCCCGAGCTCTTTCTTATATATCGAGGATCATCGAAATAAGCAAGAATACTATTTCTACGCAGAATACCATTTCTGGGGATTTCAATTGAGATACCTGAAGAAGGTATTAGTTGGTTCTCGCCTTCTTGAAGCGATTCGAGTGGGATGATGACTCTATTTCTTCGCCTCTTCGCCAATAAATCAGAATTCCCCTCGAGAATGGCCGGATTACAACGACCAGTACATGTCATTCGATTAAGTTCTGAATAATCGGGAATCCTATCTCCCTTTTGATTTTTACCAGAAAAATACGAACTAAAAAATTTGTGTCTCGCTTGATTATTAGTTACTGAGGGGTTAGAAATATATCTTCGCTTAACAGAAAGAGAATAAGCGTTCATTTGATCTTGATCCTTGTGGATCGAACAGGGTCCTAGACTGGATCTCCAGGGCTCCCCTAATAATATCCATAAATGACTTGTTTTTGGTAAGAGATGAATATTACCATATGTAAATTCAGGTGCATGGTACACATCGGTATTCCAGTGCATTTCGCCCTCTGAGTCAGAATAAATATGTTTTCGAACCTTCTCTTTCAAATTCAAAGTGGATGTTCTCGCGCGAATCTCAGCAATGACTTGTTCTGATTCTACATATTGATCGTTTTGAACTAAAAGAAAACTTTTGGGCGGAATACACACATTGTGTATAATATCTTCACTCTCGATAGTTACATACAAGTCTCTAGAACATATAAAAGCAGGATGTCCATGACGTGTACGTGTCGGATGAACTAAATCCTCATTGAATTTTATTTTTCCATTAGAAGGGGCTCGCACATGTTCTGCAGTACCCCCTGTGAATACTCCGCCGGTATGAAAAGTTCTTAATGTTAATTGAGTGCCCGGTTCTCCAATAGATTGACCTGCAATAATACCTACAGCTTCTCCCAATTCGACCAGGTCGTCATGAGCTGGACTCCGGCCATAACATAATTGACAAATCCAAGATGTACTCCTACAAGTAAAGGGGGTTCGAATAGAGATTGGTTGTGCTCTAAAAGTGATGAATCTATTGACAAGTCCAATTCCAATATCTTGATTTCTAGTAGCAATGCATCGTGAACCTATATATATATCATCTGCTAATACACGCCCAATTAATGTTTGGATAAAAATCCTGTCCGCCATCATTCCATTTCGAGGACTTACAGAAATACCTCGAACGGTGCCACAATCTGTTCGACGTACAACAATGTGTTGAACTACTTCAACAAGTCTGCGCGTGAGATATCCTGCATCTGATGTTCGGATAGCGGTATCCACAACTCCTTTACGGGCTCCGTAGCAAGAAATAATATATTCTGTTAAAGAGAGCCCTTCGCGTAAATTGCTTTGAATGGGTAAATCAATCATTTGCCCTTGGGGATCCGACATTAATCCTCTCATACCTACTAATTGATGTACCTGAGATGCATTTCCTCTGGCTCCCGAAAAAGACATTATATGAACTGGATTAAAAGGATCGGTCATCCGAAAATTTGGATTCATTTCTTGTCGCAAATATTCACTTGTGGCATACCATATCTCGATCGATTGACGTAATTTTTCTACCGCGTGTACATTCCCATAATGATGGTGTTTTTCCAAAATAAAACTTTGTTGTTCAGCGTCTTGAACTAGCCATCTTTTAGAAGGTATTGTTAAAAGATCATCAATTCCTAATGAAATGGATGCGGCGGTAGCTTGTCGGAAACCCAGAGTCTTTACTTGATCCAGGATATGTGATGTATATCCTATTCCATAGTGATCAATAAATCGACTAATAAGTCGTTTCATGGCAGTTCCGTCTATCACTTTATTGTGAAAGACCTGAGTGGGCCGTTCTGCCATCAGTACCTCCATATTGCGCTGAGTAGAATTTGACAATGGGTTTGAGTCAGTGATTGGAAAACTTCCTTTTCTAGATCTTGATTCACGTATAAATTCCGCAATTATGGTCCTAGTTAACCCGGCGAGACTCGAATTCCCGCGGGTAGCATAGAATTACAACAGCCCTGCCAAAACCCCTGTATGGCTTCTTCTATTTCTCGATAAAGAGAAATATGACCAAGAGTGGTTCGAATATATATATATAAAATTTCCCTTTTTATACTTCTTACTATTAGATAGTGTCCATAAATCTCATAATAGGTACCCAAAGATTCATAGTGAATTTCGATGGGAGCTTCTCTTGCAGCAATAACGCGTTGATCTAGTCGCCATCGCAGCCACAAAGCACTACCTAAATTGATTCGTTTTTGCCGATAAGCGCCAATTGCATCATAGGCATTACAAAAAAAGGGTTCTTTTTTTTTTGTATACTTATAGTTATTATTTTCATTTTGATAGTTTCTACGATTACATGGATTATACCTATTTACACAAATACCCCGACGATTACCACTCGTTAAGACATAGAGTCCACTAAGCATATCTTGCGTTGGTGCAGAAATGGGATCTCCAATAGTTGGAGACAAAAGATTCATATGAGAAAACATAAGTAAACGTGCCTCTGCTTGAGCCTCCAAAGATAAAGGCACATGAACAGCCATTTGATCCCCGTCAAAGTCTGCATTAAAGCCCTTACAAACTAATGGATGTAAACAAATAGCACGCCCCTCCACTAAAACAGGGAGAAATGCCTGTATGCCTAATCTATGCAGAGTAGGCGCTCTATTCAGCAATACAGGATGGTCATCCAGAATTTCCTGAAGTATTTCCCATACAATCGGTTTTTTTTTTCGAATTTGACTCTTAGCAACTCCTATGTTCGAAGCAAGATGTTTTCTAATTAGGTCACGAATTACAAATGCCTGGAAAAGTTCTATTGCTATTTCGCGAGGCAATCCACATCTATGTAAGGAAAGTGAAGGGCCCACGACAATCACAGACCGCCCTGAATAATCGACCCGTTTACCAAGCAGAGTCTCGCGAACTCTTCCTTCTTTGCCTTCAATTACATCTGAAAGCGACTTGTAAACTCTATTATGATCGTCCCTCATTGGTTGTCCGCAGATTCCATTATCAAGAAGTGCATCCACGGCTTCTTGTAGCAATTTTTCCTGAGATATTATTAATTCTTCTGGCGTAGCTATACTTGTTGTTAATAGATCTGTAAGAGTATTATTCCGATAGATAATTCTTCTATAGATTTCATTAATATCCGAGGTCACTAGTTTATCCTCATCTATATGATAGATTGGTCTCAACTCAGGAGGAAGAACTGGTAATAGACACAAAACCATCCATTTTGGTTCTATATTTGTTCGAATAAAATGCTTAGCCAATTCCATGCGTCTAAGCAAAAAATCTTTTCTTCTTCCAACTTTTCGATCTTCCCATTCGTTCCCCGTGGGTTCTTCTTCCTCCAATTCTTTCCATTCTACCAACGAATAATCTATAATACTTCGTAAATCTAGATTGGCTAATTGTTGTCTGATAGAACCTCCCCCGGTAGACATCTCTCGATTTCGAAATGTATCGAAGCTCCGGGTAGTAAAAAAAATGGGGATCCTGTATTTCCAGGGTTGGATTTCATATTCCAATAAACCCCGTAATCGTAAAAAAGTGGGTTTTTTATCTATGGGCCTAGCAAAATAAAAATTGGGATAGGATCTACC